GTTTGATAGATTCACCCTCTGAAACAAGAAGCTCTGGTCCTGGAGGTATAATATCAATCACTTCACGTCCATTCGACGCATCCACTATCGTTATTTCGTATCCTCCTTTTTCTTTTCGTAAAATTTTATTTATTATACCTGCTGCTGTAGCATTATAAACATTATTATTACTTTTGGTCCCGTCGGGATAAATCTGACCCCTTCCCCTGTTCCCGCCTACGTATATAGGATATTTTAAGAAGTGAACATCTTTTTTAGTAGCGGGATCTGGGGAAAGAATAGGAAAGGTGATTTCACTATATTTCTGACCAGGAACAGGGCCTACCACAAGAATATTTTTTTGAGGGGGGCGATAGTTTTGAAAAGACAGATTACCTATCTTTTCTTTAATCTCGGTCGAAATACGATCGGGGGGGGCCAATTCAAAACCCTCTGGTAATATAAGAACAGCCCCCACGTTTAAAGATCCCTTTTTACCATTAGCAAGAACTTGTTTCACTTGCATATCATAAGGAATTCGGACAACTGCTTCAAATACAGTATCGGGAAGTACTGCTTGTGGAACCTCAATATCCACAGACTTATTAGCTAAATGGCAATTGGCACATACAATACGACCGGTTGCTTCTCGCGGATTTTCATAACCCTGCTGAGCAAAAATGGGATATGCATTTGAAATGGGTGCTCGAGTTATTATATATATCATGAACAATACGGAAATGGATCGAGTAATCTCTTCCTTTATCCAAGAAAAAGCATTTCTAGTTTGCATGGTCCAATCATTGATCCTGAGAATTTCTACAATAAGATTTGGTAGGTCACTAGCATAGTTCCCTATCCATGATTCTGCTATTTACTGAAATGAAATAATTTTCCTAAAATATAGGAAGAGTACGGGTAGAAAGAAAAAGAATAACTAATTTTTGGAATGTTTAGCTTTTATATAAAAAAAAATAACAAACTTTTTTATGACTGGATTAGTCTATCGTTTTTTCAATCATTCATTGAATGATAAATCACTACAAGTGACGGAGATACGCGATTTAAATAACGGAAAATCCAATATTTAAAAATTGTATCTAAAATGACTGGAAAAGTGGAAACAAGACCTGATATAATTTGATCATTCTGAGTAAATCCAAAATCTTTATAGACAGAACTAATCATTAGTTCCCAACCATGAGTCGAATGGAATCCTATACATAAATCAGTTAATAAAAGAATAGAAAAAGCTTTTATTGTGTCACTTAAGTTATATAGGAATTCTTGAACCCAAGAGTTAAGAATAAACAGTTCTTGATTACCTACAATAGAATAACCACTTAGAATAAGGAAACAGATTATATTTGCCGAGAAGTGCAAAATTGTATGGATACGGTCTTCGTTGTGCATCTTGATCAATTGGATGGTTTCTTTGTAGATTCCGGTACGAAGGTTTTGTAGACGTCTTTCCGGGTATTCCTTTAGCATTTCATCCAAGAGGAACAGTTCCTGGAATTCTGTAAATTTTTTTAGAATATTCTTTTCTTGAATGATATTCAAAAAAATTTCGGATTGCTTAGTATTCCACCAATTAGTAACCCAATATTCCAGACTTTTCTTAAATGTAAAAGAGATGCACCAGGGCAAAAAAACTATAGATGTAAGATATAGAAGGGGAATGAATGCTTTTTTTTTGCCATTTTTCGTCTTTAATGAACTCAGCTTTACCTCATTCGTCCACTATATATGATAATAATCTTATGATAATAATCTTTCTATCAAGCACAGGCTCTATTACTTACTTGTAATAGAGCCTATATATAGAAAAGCCTAGATATAATATATGTATAAATCTATAATCTATTCCCGCTTTTTTATTTGCAATTCAGTAGTCTTGCATTGAATTTACAAAGAATACAGAAATCGAATAAGAAAACGAAAGAATCCACTGCCAATTTGAATAAAGAAAAAATATTCTTTCGAAAGTTATCAATTAAAAATTTTGAAATATTTCGAAAAAAAAATGATTTTCCCTAAAAAAGCATTCATTTTTCAGTTCATTTTTTTTATTTTCAAAATACTTCAATTGGTACACGCAAGATCCTGCACAATTCCATAGCTTTTTGTGCAACTTTGGATGAATCCCAATAATCATCAATAGGACTCAAGGCAAAGGCCCCCTGTTCTCGAGTTTGAATATAAAGGACACCACCACGAAGATACTTACCTTCTTTTGAATCTCCCACTTTACTTTGTACTATGATGGCCTGAATATCGTCAAAAAGGACTTTTGTAAAAATACGACGATTTTTTCCAGGAAATCCATAACGAAAAAAAATCACAGTTCTCGTTTTTATATCGAAAAGATCATAGCCACTACCCACATTCCAAAAAATTAGAAGCCACCAAGAAATACTTAAAAATAGAAACATGATTGAATAGACCATTAGCGTAACCCCTTGTGGCAAAAAAGAAATTAGCGCAGGCTCATCATATAAGTACTTCATATCATAACTGTAAGCTGCAACCCATAAACCCCCTAATCCACCAAAAAGAAAGATAGTGGCCGCGAAGAAATCAATCGGTTGTCGACATCCTGTTACAAAATCTATCCGCATTTCTTCTGTGTGCAATGTATCTTTTGAGATCCAAAACATGTCTTTCAGGTCCTCTCGTTTTTCATATTTTGTTATATTTAGTTGGAGGGTAATAAGGAATCTAATCAAATGAATTTCAAGGAATCTAAGCAAATGAATTTCACAGTTTTCTTTACGAAGGAACTTTCATCAACTAGCACCATTTTGATGTAAACCTTTAGGAATATTTCATCGAATTGCTTCCAATTCTAAAAAATATCTATGAGATTTGTTCCTACTGCTCATATCTAAAAAATCTTGTTTTTTTGAACATGAAGAAATAAAGAAGCCATTGCAATTGCTGGAAATACTAGGCCCACTAAAGGCACAAAAACGGAAGGTAAGTTTATCATAATCATAAAAAGTGTACCTCGATTTAATATTTGTACCTCTTATTTTTTTTATTGTTAGATTTCAATTTTTGTTATATTAATTTCATATTTTTATTATTATTCTTATTATTGTTATAAAGATAGTCTATAATCACTAGAATTCATATATATACATACTTATACTAAGTATATATGAAAAATGATACTTAAGTATAACTAAATGAATATATATTATCGATTTATTATGTATAATGAGTATAGAATATACTAACTCAATAATAGAAGAAAAAAAATAAAGAATATAAATATTAATAAATAATCGAATCAAAGGTACAAATAGAATCTAATAAGAAATATGTATATGGTAATACACTTTTTTCTTATTTTTAGTATTCTTCCATTCTATTCTTCTATTTTTTTTCTTTGCTCTTGTTTGTGTGTTCGAATTTGATTTTTGTATCATAATTTTTTTATTTGAAGTTCAAAAACAAAAAGAGTTTTTTCTTAAAAATTCTTGAGAAATTCGTTATAATATGAATCAATAACAAGGATTTTTAGTAAAGGGGAACATAATAATGTCTCTTGTCTAATTTCGCGGAAGAAAGCATTCGTTTTTTTATAGGTTTTATCATTCCTAATCAGGAATATCAGTAAACAAAATTATGCGCATGATTTTTCAATCTTATGTTTGCAAAAAAATGAATTCTTTTCTTTGGATTTTGACTCTGATTCTTATATTGGATTCCTAGAAACTAAATAACTACTTACTCGCCACAATACAAAAACAATACAAAAAAAGAGAATTAAAAAAAGAATTTTAGGTTCTGCTTGATTTTTCATTTTGAGTCAAAGGAAAGAAAGCGTGGAGCTGAAATAAATCACTTATAACCCCCTTTAAAGGATTACGTGGTACGATTGAGTCAAATAAGCCCTTATGGAATAAATATTCCGCTGCTTGGGAACCTTCGGGTATTGCCTTATTCAACGTTTGTTCAATTACTCTTTTACCCGCAAATGCAATGTAAGAATTTGGTTCGGCAATAATGATATCCCCCAACATGCCAAAACTAGCTGTCACCCCACCAGTAGTAGGAGATGAAAGGATTGTTACATAGAATAACTTTTGATTTTTTTGATAATCATATAAAGCAGAAGATATTTTAGCCATTTGCATCAAGCTGAAACTTCCTTCTTGCATACGTGCTCCTCCGGACGCACATACTAGAATAAGGGGTAAAAATTGATTGGTAGCATATTCGACCAACCGGGTAATTTTCTCACCTACTACGGATCCCATACTACCCCCCATAAACTGAAAATCCATAATCCCAATTGCTACAGGAATACCGTTTAATTGACCTGTTCCTGTTTGAACAGCCTCAGTTAATCCTGTTATTTTTTGATAAGAATAAATACGATCTTTATAAGCTTCCTCTTCCGAATGAAATTCAATGGGATCCATAGAGATCATGTCTTCATCCATAGGATTCCAAGTACCGGGATCAATCGAAAGTTCGATTCTATCTGAACTGCTCATTTTCAAATGATATCCACAGTGTTCACAAATATTCATTTTTGATTTCAAAATTTTCTTATAATTTAATCCATAACAATTTTCGCATTCAATCCACAAATGTTTATATTTTAGAGTCTCGTCGAGATCATTAGAACTTTCTCTTTTAGTGAAATCACTAGCATTTGTATCATTTGTGCTAGTTATTATACTAGCCCTCTTGTTTTCACTCCTATTTCTGACCTTACCACAAATATAACTATAATAGTAACTGTCATTATATTCGTCACTATCACCTAAAATGTAACTATCAATACGGATTCGATAACGAAGATAATTCTCAATGCAACTATTAATGTTATTATTCCAACTAGATTTAGTATCATACATGGAATGATCATCACTCTTAGAGCCATTATTCAAATAGCTAGAATTATTATAACTAGAAAGAAAACTTTCAGGTTTACTTAGAAAAGACTGATCATTGTCAATCTCCAAAATTTTATTTTTAATAGTAAAATATATGGAATAATTGTTCCTCTTACTATCCCTAACAAAAAAAGCTTTATTAGATAGGAAATTCCCAATGTCCCTGACACCTACGAAATAATCAACATTGCTGTAATTAGCATTCTTACTATCATTCCAACTATTACAGTTTTTATCCATATCAGTGAAAATTGGGGAGTCTTCACTTACACTGGTATTTTCAATAGGACCAAAACTATCCATTGATTTACTTAACCCGCACCTGTATTCTAACTCCCTATTAAACAACATAGAATTGAACCACCATTTTTCCATAGAGCTTTTTTCCTCTATTTACACAAAAATACAATGGATGAATAGTCATTCGATGAAAAATCATAAAAATCTTCTTTTTTAACAATGATATCTCATTTATTTACTATCAATAAAAAAACAAAATCATAAAAATCTTAAGGATATAAATCCTATCACTAGGATTAATAAGTGATAATAAAAAGATAATAAAAAAAAGTATTTTCTCTTTAATGAGAACAAGGATTTTCTTTTTCCTAAGACCTCGGAGTATTATTTCACTAAATATCTCACTATATGTGCTGAATATTATAATAATAAATATGAAATTCGTCAATGATTCTATTTTTAAAATGAAAAAAAAAAGAACCTCATTGGGGGTACTGTATTTATGGACCCAATTACTTCATTTAGTCATTATAAGTTTGCCTTTTCCTATATTCTATGTTCTAATTCTATCTTCTACCTCTATCCATTTTTTGTATTTTATTTTCATTTTGAAGATCGATAAAAATTGATTTTTGCGGCTATAGAAAACAGCATTCTATGTCAACAATAAGAAATAAAAGATTAGGTTAGGTATGAATAGAACAAGAGAGTGGGGGGATAAAACAGAAAAAAAGTTCTATAAATCTATATACAAGTCATCCACACCCTCTTTTTTTTATTTCATTAATTGAATTTCGTTTGTTGATTAGGACAAAGCTCGATAAAAACATCTGCCTTTTTTGAAATATCCTGAACAGTTCCTGTAGGTTGAGCGCCTTGTTCAAGGAAATTTAGAATAACAGGAATATTTAAATAGGTTTGATTCCTTATTGGATCATAAAAACCCACTTTCCGAATATCTCTTCCCTCTCTTCGGGATCGAACATCAATTGCAACGATTCGATAAACAGCTCATTGGGATAGATATAGATGAACAATACACCCCCCCTAGAAACGTATAAGAAGTTTTCTCCTCGTACGGCTCGATAAAATTCAAAATGATGTCTATATATAAAAAAGATTGTGATGTCAAATAGATCCCTAAAATCATCAAATCAATTAGACTATGATTTCAGTATTTTTTTCTTATTCTTTTTTTTTCCAGAAAGAAAAAAAGAATAATTGCTCGTATTAACAGCCCCATACCTCAAATTGGATAACTCTCAAATAACTCAAATGAAAAGAAAGCCTTTAGGTATTTGATTTATTGAGCGGTCTCTACCCCCTTTTCTTGCCTGTCTTCGTTAGAATCGATTTCTTTCTTCATTCTAATAGAATTGTTGAGACAATTAGAAAATGGTATTTACTTGTTCCAGGATCCTTTAGCTTTTCCTTGAATCATTGGGTTTAGACATTCCCTTCGGGGATCTTTAATCGTTTCAAAAATGGCAGCAACATACCATTTTTTCTTTCTCTCAAAGAATCATATAAATAGAAGGTTGATTCCCACGGATACACTTTTGATTGAAATAGTTTTACCAATTCCAAGAAATTTTGACTTTTTTTTTTTTCAACCTTGCTCGAATCGGATCCTTCGATTTCTCTATCAAAAATATACTTACGAAGTTGTTCTAACTTATTCATTTTCACTAACCTTAGATACGTGCCCCTGAAAAAATGAATCAACTCGAGCTCCATCATGTACTATTTACATCATCAATCCTTCTCCCGTTCCCCAAACGATGAATTCTAGAGGAATAGAACAAACGATGTCGAGCCAAGAGCACCCCGATTTCTATATACTAGATTCTATATACTAGAAAAAATGGCGGATATCAAAAAAAAATCCACAGCTAATCTAATCATGTCTTTCAAGTCGCACGTTGCTTTTTACCACATCGTTTCAAACGAAGTTTTACCATAACATTTTTTTTTATTTTAGTTTAGATCTGGTATATAATTGATTCAATTATGAAATCATGCATAGTCATTGATTCAATCGATATATAATAATTTATACTTTTTACTTCGAAGTTTTCCTTCTATATGACTGGACAATTTCTAAAGTAAAGAAGTATAAAAAAAAATTCAAATTAACTCGATATTGTATGAATAAATTTTCGATTCTATTTTAATAGTTTGTAAAATAGAAAAAATTCATTTTTTTTTGAAAAAAAAAAAAGAAATCTATTTTTTTATTATACAATTATCTACAGTGATTACAAGAAAAACAAGAAAAAGGGAAAAAATGGAGTCGCTTTTGAATATGTAGATTCAAAAGCGACTCCATTTAGATTAGAGACGAACGATTAAAAAAAATAAAGGGTAATCTTTATTCGGATATCAAATTTGTATTCAAATATGTATATACATCATGAATGGATATGGTCTGGGACGGAAGGATTCGAACCTCCGAATAGCGGGACCAAAACCCGTTGCCTTACCACTTGGCCACGCCCCATTTTCGATTCGACACTAATAAACACTATTATTGGTTGTTCGTCAATCCCAGTCCAAAATTATTCTATAGAATAATTTGTTGCTAGGATTTTGATATGTGTCGATATCGAGTTAAACCGAATTTATTGATCATTACATCGAATTCCATTAAGATATTCTATGAAAGTATGATTTCTTCTATTTTTGATTTCAGAATGAAAAGATTTTGAACTGGATCAGTTCAAATCAAAAAAATATTTTTTTTTTAGGGGGGTCAGATCTTATTTGATTCATTTTTTTAGTTTTATTACTCATTTATTAATATTTATGAATATCTATAATTCATTAATATCTATAATTAATAGTAATCAAAATGATTCATAAATATAGATTCAATATTTGAATTATTTTTATTTAATATTTCTATTATTCTCCGTTTTTTATTTGAATTTTTTTATATTTCATTATTATAGATTCTATATCTATAAAAAAAATTCTATATATATATAGAATCTATAATCCCTAGAAAGAATACTTTTTTATTAGAATTCTTTTATTTATATATATTTATATATGTAATTCTTAAAAAAGTAAAATAAATCATATATATAGAATAAAATACAATAAAAAAATTAGGACTGAAAAAAAGCAAAAATACAATTCATTTGATTTATTTACAATTCATTTTTTTATTTATTAAAGAACAAAATTTTTGTTATGCTTAATATCTTTAGCTTGGTCTGTATTTGTATTCACTCTGTCCTTTATTCAAGTACTTTTTTCTTAGGGAAATTGCCCGAAGCCTACGCTTTTTTGAATCCAATTGTAGATATTATGCCAGTAATACCCTTACTCTTTTTTCTCTTAGCTTTTGTTTGGCAAGCTGCTGTAAGTTTTCGATGAGATCTTTAATTGGAGTAATGTCCTAAAAAAATTCAGAATTTATTCGAAAACAAAAATTCGAACATTTTAACAATTTATGAGATCATATAAGTCTTACAGCGGTCAATATTGAAATTTTTTGATAGACAACAAAAATACGGACCATCTCATCATTTCCGTTTTTCATTAAGAAATCCTAATCCTATTATTTGATTTGAGTCCACCACCAATACCTAGTTTGTGGATATGAAAACAAATCTTTGGTAATAGTAATTCTTGGTAATGGTAATAAAAGGCTCGACTCTTACTACAAATAAATTTCCGAATTTTTTTCTATTTCCTCGAAATCACTTCATTTCTTAGAAACTTAGTATCAAAAGAAACATAATGTGTAATAGAAGAGAATCTATTCTCTTTCTCTGTTTTTTTTTCATTATCTTGGAGATTTTGTAATGCTTACTCTAAAACTATTTGTTTACACGGTAGTGATATTCTTTGTTTCTCTTTTCATCTTCGGATTCCTATCTAACGACCCGGGACGTAATCCAGGACGTGAAGAATAAAAAAATGTTTTTATGTGTTTTCCTTACTTTATATCTTGGATTTAAAAATATTTTTCCAATTTTTTCTATCTATTTTACTTTACATTTTTAACTTAACTGGTAAATAAAAAAAAATCAAACAAACAAGGAAGGAAAAAAAGAAGCTCTATAAGTTCAAAAGAAAAAAATACCAAATCATCAACGGAAAGAGAGGGATTCGAACCCTCGGTAAACAAAAAGCCTACATAGCAGTTCCAATGCTACGCCTTGAACCACTCGGCCATCTCTCCTTCATAATGATTATGGTCCAGAAACTGGGTGAATAGTCAGTGATTCGTATTCTATTGGGGTATACGCACACAATCCATTGAAACTTTAAAAATAGAAAGAAAAAGTTTTTATCAAAAAACCTCCCCTTCGAGGCCATCCGTAGGATAAACAAATTTGATTAATGAGTCCGTTTTTACGTTATTTCGTACTGTATTGTACAATTCCTTTGTTTGTGGGATTATTTTATCACGCGATAAAAAATGAAATTATAGAATGGATTGCTACCTATGCCTAGATCTCGGATAAATGGAAATTTTATTGATAAGACCTTTTCAATTGTAGCCAATATCTTATTACGAATAATTCCGACAACTTCGGGAGAAAAAGAGGCATTCACTTATTACAGAGATGGTGCGATTTGATTTTTATTTTTTTATTTACCAATCTCAGAAAGACACATTCTTCGGAGAGAAAGAAAAAATTTGAAAAAAAAACCTACGCTTGCTGAAGGTGAAGTTTGTAAATAAAACGAAAAATTCCTTCTGTCGTGTATCCCCGATTAATGCAGCCTCATATGCTTTAATTTTAGGTTTATAGTATTAAGCGAAAGGTTATACCTATACCTACGGGGTTAGGTCAACCCTACTCCACTAGTACCAATGGGCGGCATGGGGGAAGAAGCACTACGCTTAGGAATCAACAACACTAAAACTTTGTAAAAAAAAATATCCTTCCTTTCTTATTGGGATCGGGACTAACAAGAATGGTTAGGACAATAAACATCCATCTCGTTCGTATTTTGGATACCCGTATAACCATCGAAGATTGTTGAAGTGACTAATTCCAGGAAATTTAGCAGCGTTGAGGACAAAGAAATTGTTAGAATTACTATTTTTTTATCCAGTAATAACATACTTGATGGTAAGAAAAAATCTTTTACAGGAAGGTTGGCTAGAGATTTCTTGTAAAAACACTAGCCCCACTCAGTTGATAATGATAATATTGCAATCTTTCTTTTTTGATTCTATGTATTTTTATCAGTATACACGTAAAGGAGGAGCCGTATGAGATGAAAATCTCACGTACGGTTCTGGAACGGAGATTCTTTGAACTGAATAACGACCGTAACGGATGTCGGCTCAATCTGAAGGAAATTATGCGGAAGCTTTACAGAATTATTATGAGGCTATGCGACTGGAAATTGATCCCTATGATCGAAGTTATATACTTTATAATATAGGTCTTATCCACACAAGTAACGGAGAACATACGAAAGCTTTGGAATATTATTTTCGGGCACTCGAACGAAACCCGTTCTTACCTCAAGCTTTTAACAATATGGCCGTGATCTGTCATTACGTGCGACTATCTCTACTATAGAAAGAAAAAAGAAAAGAACGAGCAAATCCGCTAAATATTAATAAATACTAGAAAAAATAGGCTTTCTACATATATATCGTCCAAAACAACGATTTTTATAAGCTGTAGCAAGCAAACAAAGAAACTTCATAGAAGTCGAAATAGGAAGAAATCGATATTGCCTAGATACTTTTTTTCTATGGATAAAAAATCTAATTGATAGGGGAAGGACCGTAAAGATCCATTAACATGGTTTTGGCCGATATAATAAGAACTGCTTACTTCTATCATGATAGAAAAGTCAGGAATCTGCTTATGTAATAAAGTGGATCCCCTAAGGTTTTGAGCAGCGGTGTAGTATCAGATCCCAAAGATAGCAAGTCTTTTCTTCATAAGAAAAGACTTTCTCAAATATTCTATAGAAATTGATATATCATATACTTTCATATATGATATGTGAAATCGAGATAGTTACCTTTCAGAAAATAATAATAAGAGTATTAATGCCGATGCTTTATTCTTCTGAAGGTAGGAGAAAAGATAAAACAAACTATAAAAAAGGATTAAACTCTTTTTTTTATTAATCAAAATGAAAGTTTAAAACTCATGTAATTAACCCCTTTTCTTTTGGTTAACTCCAGAATAAAAAATGGAACAGAAAAAAAATTGACTGTTGAGCCGTATGAGTCGGGAAACTCTCAAGTACGGTTCTAAGGGAAGGAATTTACTTAACCTATTCCGACCGCGGAGAACAGGCCATTCGACAGGGAGATTCGGAAATTGCGGAATCTTGGTTTGATCAAGCCGCTGAATATTGGAAACAAGCTATAGCCCTTACCCCTGGTAATTATATTGAAGCACAGAATTGGTTGAAGATCACAAGGCGTTTTGACTAAGAAAACTCTGTTTATTTATTTATTATTTTTTTTATTACTTAATATTAATTATTATTTTTTTTTATTATATATTATTTATATTCTATATTCTCTATATAATTCTATCCTATAAAATTATATAGAGAATTTATCTATTTTATTTCTATTTTTAGAATTTTTTTGATTTAAAATGTATATATTATGTAATTTATATTATATGTAATTTATATTATTTCTATTTTTTTATTTATTTTTATCAATTATATATTGAATTTGTTATTTTGTTATAGTTAACTGTTTATTGTGTCCCCATTAGTCGAAAAAAAAAGATCATTTCTATAGTAACAACCAACTAAAGAATTTTATTATATCCCTTATAAAATGGTTCTATTTCGTCTGGTATTTCGTAGAAATAAACGATAAGTGGATACAGTAGAGAATTCTCATTTTCTGCTATTCAAACTAATAAAGAAAAACGAAATAGAAATACCCGTATATTTCCTAATAATACTAATAACGTGATTTGAAATAGAGTATATAATAATATCTTCTATGTAAAACAAAAAGTGAAATTCGTTCTATCTAGTTAGTTCTATCTAGGAACTTATAAGTGGAATCTGAATACACTAGGTTGCACAAAAAATTATTTTACTTCAATTCAAAGTCCAGAAAAGGTTTTAGAAGATTCAAAAAGGTCCGTTGAGCGCCTCACTGCTATGTCATAATAGATCTGAACACTTGCCCCGGATTGACTTCCGGATCATAATTGTTCTAGTGAATAACTAAAAAAAGAAAATTAAAGAAAATATAGATGGGAGATAGAAGAGAAAGAAACTCAATAGAAACATCTCTCATAAGTTCATTAATTATGTTTTATGTTGGCGGGTCTCTTTGTATGTGTTGTCCGGAAAGAGGAGGACTCAATGATTATTCGTTCGCCGGAACCAGAAGTCAAAATTTTG